TTTTGAAATAGCAAAGGAATGCTTCTAATGGAACATGTAGAAATAGTAAGACCTATTGTTTGTTACCTTTCTTTCATAAGCAAAAGACGTCAAAATATACCATCAAGATAGATAACCATCTATCAGATACCTCTATTTTATTTGATCTAAGGCTTACGTCTTTCTTTCTGTGAAAGAATGGAATGGTAAGACACCACCACCATTATTACATACATTCTCTTTTTTGTAATCCCCTACACGGGGAAAGAATTTTTTTTTTTTTCAACTTTTCTTTTTACTCTATAAAAAAGAGCCGCCCAACCATGTTGATTGAATGTTTGAGTACTCAAAGCCTCTCGTGAGTCTGGATACAAAGTATCTTCAGTCCTTTCCACAACTTCTAAATTGATTTCCCATCAGCCTATTCTATTCAATCTAATTCCAGACAGAGTCAGTAGACACTATTTTAGTATTTAGTATAGGTAGTGTAAGATAATTAGGAAGTCTTGATAGTCTTTCGTATAATCTCTTCTTCAATCCTAGGAGCAAAAATGGAGTGTCCTTTAGGAACCTTTGGATACTAAGATTTCCGACCTCTTACTTTCGTAGTTCTGAATCCCAGAATTGACTCTCACTATTTATTTGATTCAATTGATATCATAAATCAAATAAATGTCCGAATCAATTAATCAATTAATAAGTAAGGGTTACTTCATACCTATTGGTACCGGTTTGTACCGGTACCCAGAACCCAGATTTTGAGAAAAAAAATTTATTTTTGTATAGAATTCTGGATTCTAAAAATCAAGTATCGACAGGCCTAGTCGTTTGCCTCTGCTTCTTGCGGGGCAAGAATTTGTCGAGTTAGATCAGCAGAATAAGAAATTTCAAGTCTTTTGTTGATCAGGCGACACCCGGATTTGAACTGGGGATAAAGGATTTGCAGTCCCCCGCCTTACCACTTGGCCATGCCGCCAAATCTGATCCAAAAAAAATTAGTAATAGAATATGGATGGATAAAAATATTATCCATTTTTTTTGGATCTTGAATCCCATTGTACTTATCCCTTTTCAAAAATTAATCCCTATTTTTTATTGGATCCAGTTTAGATTATTCTCTTCGATTGATTGTATCTCAAAAGACACACTGCTTAAAAACTTCCCTTCTCCTTCTATTGAAAAGAGAAAAAATAGATTTCCGGTCACAGACCGAAAAATTCAGGGCAAATTTGAACCATTAACTATTTTTACTTTAGAATTAGTGAACGGTTCTTAAATTTGTATCTCAAATTGTATTTCTTTAATGGTATAAGAAAATCAAATTGATTTACGACTAATCAGTATCAATTATTTTCAATAATCAATCCTTTTCAATTTCAATTATAACAAAATATATGTGTATATGTAAACCCCAGAACAGAAATTGTTACACAGATACCGAATTGGGTCTTTCTCTTATGTACATATCCCTATAGAGAATTATTTAAATTTTTCATTGAATATTTTGAATAGAAAATAGGAATTATGATATAGTGCGACCTGACTTCTGTTGCCACAAGTAAAATTACGATAAAAGATGCGATATGCGGATAGGTATATCGGCATGTACTTAATAAATACTACTCCTATTACTATTACGCAATTCAATCGTATTCTATCTATAAATTCTACTACCAAAACAAAAAGAATCCGCGAATTCTTTTTTGAACATTAAAGTGTGCTAAAAAAAGGAAATTCTATACTGCTCCTGATTATTCTGTTTTTATCTCATTCATAAAGAGCAGATTTAATCTTGAATCCATTTATTTTTTGGTACCCAATCTGATCGTAATATCATAATAATAGGTATGGATCAATTTTTATATTCTATACAAGACTCCATAAGTGGAAGTGATAGAATTTTTTTTCCAGGAATGTTTTATCAATTCATTTCCATTTGTACTTGTTGCAAATTCGAACTTGCGTCGAAAATGCTCTTCATTCCTCCGCCTTGTTTCCGTTCATACGTATGAAATACATTACATATATGGAGTTGCCTGAAATTTCATGTGATTCAGTAAACAGAATGTACATTCCATCATTGCTAGATCGATCCGTATGGTTCGATGAATAGTGAGTCAATAATGGGATTTTTTCGATAAACAGGAAACTTAAGATTAAGATGCTCCGGAATGGAAATGAGGGAATGTCCACAATACCTGGATTTAGTCAGATTCAATTTGAGGGATTTTGTAGATTCATTAATCAGGGCTTGACGGAAGAATTTCATAAATTTCCAAAAATTGAAGATCAAGAAATTGAATTTAAATTATTTGTGGAAACATATAAATTGGTAGAATCCTTGATAAAAGAAAGAGATGCTGTGTATGAATCACTCACATATTCTTCTGAATTATATGTACTCGCGGGACTAATTTGGAAAACCGGTAGAGATATGCAAGAACAAACCGTTTTTATTGGAAACATTCCTCTAATGAATTCCCTAGGAACCTTTATAGTAAATGGAATATACAGAATTGTG